TTAAAGTTTTCATTGAACGCAATTCTAACTAACCCTAAGCGTGAAAAAAAATCTATTGGAATAAGCGAAATAGGTAAAAAACTCCCGCGATGGTCATACAAATTAATCAACGAGTTGGAACAACATTTTAAAAAACGACGAAAAGAACAAGGCATAATGCAAGGGCTAGATCACCAGCTTCGAACAAGAAGATTTAAACGTATAGCTTTTTTAACTCGTTCCAGACGAAGTTTTAAGAAGTCTCTTTTCAAGAATTATAATCTTTATAGAAAATTTAATAGAGATTCGGGTTTTATAAGTTATTTGGAAGAACCAGATTTTCGTCGAGCCGTAATAAAAGGCTCTATGCGTATTCAAAGGCGTAAAATGGTTATTTGGGGACCGTCTCAAGGAAATCCCCATTCCCCGCTTTTTTTGGAAAAAATGGAAGATTTTCCTTTTCCTATATCCGACCTAATGAAACTTTTTTTTAATATTAGAGATTGGTTGGGTAAAAAGTCAGAATTCGAAATTTTAGATCAACAATTCCAAATAAAAAAAAACAACCAGGAAGACGCAATAGAATTCTGGGAGAACATTCCATATGCACAAAAATCAAGAAGTGTTCTGTTACTAGCTCAATCAATTTTTAGAAGATATATTAAATTACCCTTATTGATAATAGCTAAGAATATCGGCCGTATTTTATTACGCCAATCTCCGGAATGGTATGAGGATTTCCAAGATTGGAATAGAGAAATTTATCTAAAGTGCAGCTATAATGGTCTTCAATTCTCCAAAACAGAATTGCCTAAAAATTGGTTAAGAGAAGGTTTTCAGATCAAAATCCTATATCCTTTTCATTTGAAACCTTGGCACAGATCTAAACTACGACTCTCTGATAGAGATCGAAAGCAACAAGATGATTTTGATTCTTGTTTTTTAACAGTTTTGGGAATGGAAACGGAATATCCTTTTGGTCCTCCTCGAAAAACACCTTCCTTTTTTGAACCCATTTTTAAAGATATAGACTATAAAGTTGAAATCAGAAAATTTAATTTTAAAGTTCGAAGAGTTTTTAAAAAAATAACAAAGAAAGAAGCAAAAGCATTTTTATTTGTAAAACAAATAATAAAAGAACTTTTAGCAGGAAATAAAATTACATTATTTATACCGAGAGAAATACATGAATCAAATGAAACTCAAACAGAAAAGGATTCTATAATCAGCAATCAGATAATTCATGAATCGCTTAGTCAAAATCGATCTACAGGTTGGACAAATTATTCACAGGCAGAAGAAGAAATGAAACATAGAATTGATAGAAGAAACACAATCAGAAATCAAATAGAAATAATAAAAAAAAATAAAAAGAATAATGTAGAATCACCCCCAAAAGTTTGGAAAATCTTAAAAATAAAAAATATTGAATTAATAGTTAAATTTTTTATTGAAAAAATATACATAGATATCTTTCTATGCATCATTAATATACGCAGAATCGCTCTACAACTTTTTATGGAATCAACAAAAAAAATTCTTGAGAAATACATTGACAATAATGAAAATGAAACAAATCAAGAAAGGATTAATAAAACAAAACAAAATAAAATTGACTTGATTTCGCCTATGACTATAAAAAAATCTTTTGATAATCTTAGAAATAGTAAGCGAAAGTCACATATTTTTTTTGATTTATCTTACTTGTCACAAAAATATGTATTTTTTAAATTATCACAAAACCAAGTTATTAACTTCAATAAGTTAAGATCTATTCTTCAGCATAATGGACCGTCTTTTTTTCTTAAGAATGAAATAAAGGATTTTTTTGGAAGACAAGGAATATTTGATTCTGAAGTAAGACATAAGAAACTTCCAAATTATGGAATGAATCCATGGAAAAACTGGTTAAGAGGTCATTATCAATACGATTTATCTCAGATTACATGGTCTAGATTAGTTCCACAAAAATGGCGAAATGGAATAAATCAATGCCATACGTCTCAAAATAAGGATCTAAAGAAATGGTATTCCTATGAAAAAGACCAATTATTTGATTACAAAAAAAAACAAAATTTGAAAGTATATTTATTACCAAATAAAGAAGATAATTTAAAAAAAAACTATAGATATGATCGTTTATCATATAAATATATTCATTCTGAAACTAAGAAGAAATCCTATATTTATAGATCATCATTAGAAACAAATAAGAAGGAAGAAAATTCCACCAGAAATAAAGAAAAAATTTTTAACATACTCAAAAATATTCCTATCAAGAATTATCTAGTAAAAAGTGATATTATATATATGGAAAAAAATACAGATAGAAAATATTTGGATTGGAATTTTAATACAAATATTCAGGTTGAACCTAATAAGGACCAAATAAAGGATAAAATTCATAATAATGGTCTTTTTTATCTTCCGATTGATTCAAATTCCAAAATCAATTACAAAAAGGTCTTTTTTGATTGGATAGGAATGTCTTTTGATTGGATGGGAATGAATGAAAAATTCT